TATTTCATGAATCTAAGTGGAATAAGCAAAGTGGATTCCTTGTTGGTTAGTCGAGTTCCAATGAAAACCACACAATTGAAGGAAATGTCCGAATTTGCTATTTAGAAAATCAATAAACTAAGGTTTTGTCGTTCTAGATATCGGATTCAACGGAAACAATTACAGCAGTAGGGGGGGAAATCAAAAAACAAGTCGAGCAAAATTATACAAAGTTATATACAAGTTGCTACCCCCCCCCTTAGTCTTTCTTTAATTGAATTTCGTTTGATTAGACGGAAGTTACTTAAAAACTTCCGCTTTCTTTAAAAGATTCTGAACAGTTCCTGTGGGTTGAGCACCTTTTTCAAGGAAATATAGAATAAGAGGAACGTTTAAATAAGTTTGATTCTTCATTGGATCATAAAACCCCACTTTTCTAAGATCTTTTCCTTCTCTTCGGGATCGAACATCAATTGCAACGATTCGATAGACGGCTCATTGGGATAAATGTAGATGACCAACACCCCCCCTAGAACCGTATAGGAAGTTTTCTCCTCGTACGGCTCGAGAAAAATGATTTGCTTCGAAGTTTTGTCTATGTATGCAATTCTAATAAATTAAATGACAAATGGGCCTAGAAAATCAATTAGACTCTGATTTCAGTCTTTTTTCCTTCCTGAAAATGAAAAAGAAACCATTCGTACTCATAACTCAAGTTGGATAACTCTCAAATAGCTCAAAGGAAAAATCTTTAGTCACTTTCATTTATTGAGTGGTCTTTAACCCTTTTTGTTTTGTTTGTCTTTTGTCTCGTTTCAAATTCTATTTGGATTCTTTAGTCTGATCCAATTAGTGAGACTATCGAGACAATTAAAAAGGTCTTTCCTTGTTCTTAGATCCTTTATCCTTATTTTAAATCATTGGGTTTAGACATTACTTCGGTGCTTCTTAATCCTTTCAAAGTGGCAGCAACATACCCCTTTTTTGATTTCTTTCTATCAAAGAATCCTACGGACAGTTGATTCACGTGTGATACACTTTGAATCGAAAAAGTTTGCTAAATTCTAACAAGTCTTGCTTTTGAATTGGAAACTTGCTCGAATTGGATCCTTTCGATTTCTATATATGGAAGATACGTTTACGAAGTTGTTCCGATTAATTGGCATTAACCCTAGATCCTTGCCCCCGAGAAATGAATTAATCCTTTCTACTCGAGCTTCATCGTGGACTATTTACAACCCAACAAAAAATCGAGTGTAACAGAACAAACAATGTCGAGCCAAGAGCACTCTTATCCTTAGATAAATCGAAAATGGTGGATGGAAAAATCCACAACGGATCGTGTCCTTCAAGTCGCACGTTGCTTTCTACCACATCGTTTCAAACGAAGTTTTAACATAATATTCCTCTAATTTGGAACCGGTATGGAATTGATTCAATTATGGAATCATGAATAGTCATTGGTTCAGTTGTACATAGACATCGTAATCTAGGCTTTTTCTTCTATATATGATAATATGATATGAAACGATTTTTCTGAAAAAGTCTTAGCAAGACAGCATCTTTCACATACATAAATAATATATAGATAATAGCAAGAAATCGAAATATATAAACGAATAACTCTTTTAATCTGCATCTTCAAGTGACTCAACAGGATAGATTAAACGATTTCCTACTTTTTGAGTACCAAATAAAGATTCCACTTACAAGCAATCATTAAAAATATTTAATAAAAATAGTTCTAATTGAAATTGAAAAAGTTTCCTATTTAGACATCATTATTTAATTTGATTATTTAATTTGAAGAAAATTGGACAATAAGCATGACGTTCGATCTTCATAGGAAGATAAGTCTTTCTTTTTGAATTGACTCATCACTTTTAAATAGATAAAAGAAAAGAAAAACGAAATCCAATTTTTTTTCATGAGATGGATAAAAAAATGATCTAAGTTAAGATTTGAATCTTTATTCTTTTCGTCTGATTACGAAAATCAAATTACGAAAATCAAAAAAATAAGGAGGGTTTTTCGTATCTATCAGATAGACTGAAGAGTTGTCACTGTTATAGATATTCTATTCTATAATATAGAATTTAAATAATTTAAGGTATCAAAAATCTTTTTCACAAAAACCGAAAAATTATTGTCATTGAAATAGAACCATACATAGCATATAAGCGAAATATTTCCTCCTTTTATATATTTTAGATGATATATATTTATAGATTTTGTTTAACATGGGATTAAGTAATATTTCACAATAATCGACTCTTATCATAAAGTGAATAAAAGGGTGATAGGGGAAATCACCCCTGCCTCAATTGTTCTGTAGATTTCCAATTTTTACTTAGAACCAAACACGAAATACCTAAATAAAATGAGATTCAAAGAAAATATATCGGCTCCATAACATATTTCTATATGATATATAACTTGATGATATATAACTTGATCATTTGTTAATGAGATTCGAACAGACACAGATATTAAAATGAATACGGATTTACTCCTATCCACT